GTAAAACATCTCCTTGCCAAGGAGAAGATACGGGTTCGATTCCCGTCGCTCGCCTTGCTTAATTTAGCAAGGTAATATGATAAAAAATTAAGTCTAGTTGACTACTTAACAACTACTTCTATTACTTAAGTACTTCTATTTATTACTTAAGTACTTCTATTAAATATTTAATTAATATTAAATTAATTAGTTGTTAGTCTAGTACTGTACCCCTTCCTATCTTATCCTTCCTTTGGACCCGACTCAAAAAAAGGGTGCTTCGGGGGCGAAAATCCAACTTCCCAAGAAAGTTCCCTAAACCGGGGATTCACCGAGACAAACAAGAGACAAACGGTTTTTAAAAGGGAATAGGCTATGCTTTTCTTTCATTTTTTTTTTTTCTGCTTCTGCCTGCTGAATAAAAAAAAAAAAGAGTTGGATATAGCCCTCTACCATATCTATACAAATGGAATAGTCCATTTATACGGACTGCTAAGTGCGGAGACGGGAATCGAACCCGTGACCTCAAGGTTATGAGCCTCGTGAGCTACCAAACTGCTCTACTCCGCTCTGTAGGGCCGAAAACAGATGGACGAAAAAGGTTGAATACAAGTGTCTACCATGTCTAGACAAACAAATAGAATAGTCTTTTATACAAAATGGAGCGGGTAGCGGGAATCGAACCCGCATCGTTAGCTTGGAAGGCTAGGGGTTATAGTCGACGTTGGTTGATTTTTTTAACGTCTCTAATTCAAAACCGAACATGAAATTTTGATTTCATTCGGCTCCTTTATGGATATTCTCGCCACTTAACATCTAAGTCAGCTTTTCTGTCTGAATGGAACCAAAGCTCTCTGCTTTCTAGATGATCCCTATAGAGTAGGAGATAGAAATTCTCCTAAATATCTATCTAATCTACTTACTTCGTTCCCTAATTTCATTCAAGAGATCCTGAGGAAAAGAGTTGGGTTTCCACCGAGCTGAAACAATATACTGATGGTTCTAGTAAACCAAAACCATCGTTTTTTAGCTATTGGGCTTCCATTTCCTTTTTAAATAAAACAAAAGAAGATTTAGTTACGATTGGAAATAAACTTTTTTGTATCTTCATCCATAGACCCTTTACTCATATTTTAAAAATCGGAATACTTAAATGCAAAATTATGCTTCGCGACTCTGTACTCATAATCGAATTTGTATTTTGGATACAAATTCAAATAGTCTTTGGATACTAATCGCGAGAATGTATATTCTTCCTCAATATGCTATTGAGAGGAAAAGGATTAAACCCTTTATAAGAACTAAAGTTTTCATCGGAATATGAATATAAAAAAACTTAAGGATGCCTCAAGTATATCGTTTCAAATTCAGTTATTAATAGAACGAATCACACTTTTACCACTAAACTATACCCGCTACATGTAGATTATGATACCAACGCTACCCTTTGTCAAGGGTAGACATTCGAGAAGGAGGCTAATTCAACCTTATCGAATCAAACGGAGAAAGTTCATGGCGTTGGGCGTTGGTACTTCAATCGCGAGCCTTTACTTTAGGATTTAGATAACTCTTCTCTAAAATACATCTCTTCTTACCATGCCAATAGTGTATGAACCAAATGTCTGCATTTCGATTAGAGTCTATTGTACGGTTATGACTACAAGGATCATTATTTGTGAGTAAATGTGGCAGACTGTTGTAAGGAATAGTTTGATTATTCCTATAATATACACTAAGAGATATAGGGGGCAGTACAGTCCCCATAAACCCCTTTCTTCCTTTTCTTTTTTGTTCAGAATTGAACAAATAAATTGGGAAAGATGTTTTCTTCCTGCACTTATCATGAAATCCGAACCATAGGGAAGGAGTGAGATGACTTTCCAAAATTCATCATAGATTTCCTCTATCACTTGAGAGAAGCAACAAACAAAGAGTAATAACTTAAAAAGAAAAGCGGATAGGAATCGACAGATTTACCTGATGAAAATTTACATCAGAGGACTCCGATGAGGACTCCTCAAACTCTTCATAAAGAGGATCCAGAAGTCTCTGGTTAGTGGATCCTCTCCATTTACTAATTTCCTCTCTTCTTTTCCACTCAATTCTAGTTTATTAAATTCTTGTTTAAAAGAATCAAAGAAGATGAATAGAACTAAGAACACATAAAAAGAGCATAGAGGACCAAGACCATTACCAAATGTTCCTGCTAAGAACGATATTGGGTATCTGTTCCCTTCCTTTTCACCCTAGGATCAGAATTCTAAAATCCTCCTTTTTTTTTTCTAGTGTTCGGAAACGGAAAACCCTGAACCTGGAGGAGTTAGGTATGTAGCATGCATATGGTTTTTCTTTTTTGTTGGGCAGGCAGTAGTATAATTTTTCTACTCCGCAGTATAAATTCGACTACCAACTTTTTAGAATAAAATTAACTCCAACATAGTTTGTTCCAAATCCACTAGAATCCTTGTAGAATAGTCAAGTACCCCATTTCCAAGGGGTATCTGTTGAAAATCGTTTCAACAAATCCGTCCAAAACTTTTTAAGAAAAATTAAAAAGTTTTGAACTCGAAAGTTTTTCCAAAAGATGCCTGTTAAAAATTGTTTCAATCTCTCACCAAAACGGATAAGAAGTATATCACTGAAAATTAATACCCAGCCATATGGGTATATGAAGAGCGCAAATTCCTTTATACCCCACCCAATTAGAATTAGGGGAAATAAAACATAAATGGAGAAAGTTCTCATCATAAGATCGGCCAATAGAAGAAAAAAGTCCCTAATTCTGCAGAACATTCTGAGCAGGTGAAAAGTAAATAGCCTAAAGATAAAAAAAACAAAGTCTATCATTTTTTTAACAGCAGTTCTTATTGCCCCTTTGGCATTTTTGACCCATTGTTGTATCCGATTCAACAATTGATACATATTTGTTCTCCTCTTAAACAAAAAAAATGGAACTTCCGAGCTTTGGTGAGTTGTCCGAGATCGTGTTTATATACCTATGAACTTACCCGCCTTCTTCAAGTGTATCCAATATATATAATAAATTTTGAGTGTGTCAACTCTCCGTTCACGTATTTTATTATATGTTATAGGTATTTTTTTACCTAATAAAAAAATACCTATACTTTGTGCAAGTGATAAGAGAGAATATGAAAGATTTTCTTATTTTTCTTGATTTTATCAAGATTTTGAACCTTGCCATAAATAAACTTCTATATCTCATAAATAAACTTCTATATCTCTTAAACTTCTATATCTGTATATATACATATATTATGTACATTAATATATACATATAATATGTACATTAATATATACATATAATATGTACATTATGCAGTAAACCCATAATAGTAAATGTAAATGAAAGTGGCTAATTTTAAAATAAAAAGCCCTTTTAACTCAGTGGTAGAGTAATGCCATGGTAAGGCATAAGTCATCGGTTCAAATCCGATAAGGGGCTTTTAACTTAACTTAGTGGTAGAGTAATGCTTGGGTAAGACGGAAGTCATCGGTTCGAATCCGAGAAAATACTTTTCTACTAAATTCATTCATTTTTTTTTTTGAAAATGTCTCCATTTTTTCTTGAATTTTATGGCTTAGTTTAGTGCAAGATGCCAACATTTTTAGTCTGAACGCTAAAGGAAGCACAGAGTTTAAATTGCAAAAAAGAAATGAAATTGGACTGTTTTTCCTGTTAGAGCAATCAAATCAATACCTGTACTGAACTAATCTAGACTCCTTTTTATTAATCCATTCTTATTCTATACCCTTTAAACGAATTTCCTTAAAAAGTGGGGGATGATCCGTGAATTAACCTAACCCTCAACTAAAAAAAATCCTATGAAAGCATAACAGAAAAGTAGTAAAGACTCTTTCCTTTGATCTAGTTATACTCTTCGAGTATATTGACAATTCCAAAAAACTGCTCATACTATCATTATAGTATAATGACGAGTGGTTGTATATGGCGCTATCGTCTAGTGATGCCCCTATCGTCTAGTGGTTCAGGACATCTCTCTTTCAAGGAGGCAGCGGGGATTCGACTTCCCCTGGGGGTAGGGAGTATTATAAAAAGAGGTTAATCATAGATTATCAAAAAGCCTAGAAAAAAAATCTTCCTGGGTCGATGCCCGAGCGGTTAATGGGGACGGACTGTAAATTCGTTGACGATATGTCTACGCTGGTTCAAATCCAGCTCGGCCCAAAAATCTAGGGCTTTGTGAATATGAACTAAATCCATATTTTGTATGGAAGAAAAAAAATGTCCGATCCATAGAAATAAAGGATAAAGAGAAATGGAGAAATGGATTTCTAATCCATATCTCTCTGATTCTTTATCTTACAAAGAAAAAACAAAGAAAAGAGTTTGCCTTATGGAAAGGCAGATTATCATTTATTTTTAGGGATAAAAAATCGCGACATACTAGTTATGCCACTCTCACTATACCCACATAGGATATGTGGGTATGTAGTATATGATTCGTCTATTTCTTAGAGCACGACAGACGAATCGAATCTTCTTATGGTTCTATTTAAGAATAGGTATGCCATACACCCCGCAGGGATTGTAGTTCAATTGGTCAGAGCACCGCCCTGTCAAGGCGGAAGCTGCGGGTTCGAGCCCCGTCAGTCCCGAACTAGGGTTCAATGATTCATCTTTCCTTTTTTCATAGAAATTTTTGATGAAAAAGAAGGGGGGACCGGAGGCAACATCAAATATCTATGGGGTACCCTTACTTCACTTTTTTTATTTCGCATTTCTCAGTAAAAAGGGAGCTGTATAGGAATTTTTTTCACTACTTCTGGTTGATAAGGAAAGGCGTACATATCATACGTGCATTAGTATAATTTAGGATATTACTCCATTTTTATGATGATACCGTCCTCATCTTAACTTCCTATTCGAGTCTTATGGAATAGAGTACCGGTATTTTACCGGAATCCATACATAAACCGTATTTGTTTATTGTTAGAGAATGAATTTCATCTAATTGGTTCCTTTTTGGGGGTTAAACCACACCCCTTCCATTTTCTAGTTCCAACTTTGTTTGTGTATGTTCCATGAATAATTGGAAAGAATCTACCTCATTCTCACTCCATTTGCCAACTCCTTTTTTTTATCGATCCGCTCTCATCTTTAGACCACAAAAAGCAGATATTGATAGTAACCTAATAAAATAAAAACCAAGCAAACGTTCTTTTTCCTAAATTTAAATATTGGATCCTTTTTATTTAAGATCCCCTTTTCTCCATCTCATTTCTACTTCTACTGCTTATTTGGATGTCTATGTGACCCATAGAAAGTAGGTCATATAATACATACATACATAATTGTATGTATAACTATAAGAAAAAGGAAGGGGAATTGGATAAGATAAGAAGGATTTTGGGTTATACATATAGAAAACCAAAAGTAGAAAAGAATGAAAAATGGAATAGAGGGAGTTTCGAATCCAATCAAAAAACCTATTTTGGTCTTAGTATGGATAAGGGATCTTCCTATGTTATATTATTCCACTATCAACCATGAATTGATTTGATAGATCCAATATTCATAATATTGAATTGATTCAGTATTATCAGGATGCAAGTCCTCCCCTTAAATTTGCAAGATACCCCTTTTTCCTCTCTATGGGATTACATCCCGAGTTATTGTGAAAAAAAAAATAAAGAGGTTATGGAAGTCAATATTCTCGCATTTATTGCTACTGCATTGTTCATTCTAGTTCCTACTGCCTTTTTACTTATTATTTATGTAAAAACAGCCAGCCAAAATGATTAATTGGAATTCCAATTAATCATTGAAGAAATGAAAAAGGGATTAAAGAAAATAAAAATCCAAGTCTTAAATGAAAGGATCCGGTTGGAATCATAAAGTGTGGTAGAAAGAACTACATGTAGTTCTTTCTACCACACTTTAGATTCTTTCTATTATATTATCTTGAATCTACATAGAATCGATTAGCAGATTGAATATAGTAGTCTAATTCTACTTCTTTTTTCACTGCATCCACTTCATTTCAATCAAGTCAAAATAAAAAAAAAATCGAAGACAATTCTTCATTGAAAGAATCCATGGAGGGGGAGAAAAATAATACGAGAATAGACTATAGTAAAAGAAAAAAAGTAAAAGGAAAAAACCTACGAATCTTTCATGCTTAAAAATGGCGCGGGATGCTTCAATTGAGATCCTTCAAAAAAAAAGAACATAAAAAATTTTCTAAAAAGAAGAAAATAGTATAAATGGAAAATGTGCGATATGTTGTGAATAGCTTCGTGTAAGAAAGTTTAATTTTCTTATATATAGAACTTTTTTTTACTCGCCACTTCTAGTAGAATAGAAATTATGAATTACTATAATCGCCCTTTCTATTCTATTATACTGGAATAGAACATAGTAGAATAGAACGACTTTTTCTTACTTTCTTAAAAGAGTTTCTTACAAGAGTGAAACAAAAATAAAGAAAGAGAGAAAAAATAAAGTTTGGCAAACTTATTAATGCAAAACGATCAATTAAAGAAAAGAGTTGATACTACAATTCGACTACTCAATCAATTGGTAGTATCCCTAGAGTCCACTCCTCCCCCATACTACTAGCGAAAGAGAAAATGTAAAGACTACCATTAAAGCAGCCCAAGCGAGACTTACTATATCCATGTAAATTATGTCTCCTATTTCTATCAAGGAATTCTTCTACTATTGATCAATAATCATAGTGGAATCAAGGGTATAGAGTCAAAAGGCCATTCTGCCCTAAGACTATGGATGAATCCGTTAAAGGAATTTACTCCTAAGAAATTCTTATATGATTTCTGGTAGAATTGGAGAGCATTAAGTATAAATATGATACATAGCCCTTTCCCTAAAAAAGAGTAGGGGGATGTCCTGAATAGAAGACGCGGGAATAGAGAGATTTTTTCTTCCGTTTGTTACCTTTTTTATAAGCAAAGGGCGTAAGAATATACCATAAAATTAGGATAGATAAATATTTAACTGCCCCGCTTTCTATCTTTCTATGAAAGAGTGAGGAGGCTCTATCCACAACCCCGAAATTGCATTTTTGATCAGCCTATTCAATCTAATTCTCGACAGAATCCATTTAAATTAATAAAAGAATAAGGAAACGCTACCTCATCCCTATTGGTAGCCATTTGGGCCACTGCCGACAAAACAAACTCTAGTTTGAGGATAGAACTATGGTATGGATTCTCAAAATCCAGTATCCCCAGACCTAGTTACTCTCGTGCCCCAACTTATAGAGATAGAGGCAGGAATTTGTAGGGTTTGATCAGTACTATAAATCAATCCTAAGTATTTTATTGATCAGGCGGCACCCAGATTTGAACTGGGGGTAAAGGATTTGCAGTCCCCTGCCTTACCACTTGGCCATGCCGCCAAAAAAGCCGATCTAAAATCGAGAAAAGAACAAGTATTCATCCACATTTTTTTACTAAAACCCTTTTTGTTCTTTTATCTTGAATCTAATTCTACTTAATTTTTTTTAATCTTTTTCAAAAAAAGGATTTCTGCTTTTTTGGATCCTGTTTCGCTTATTCTCCTCGATGGATTCTATCTTAAAACACACATAGCTAACACTAGAAAACTTCCCTTTTCTTTCTATTCTATTGAAATGACAAAGTAGAAAAAGTGGATTTCCAGTCACAGACTGCAAAATTCAGAACAAATTAGAACCATTAACTATAATTTTCATTTTCTTTTTTTTGAATTGCAGTAGTGAACGATTCTAAAATCGGTATTCCCCCCCCCCATTATTTTTAATGGCATAATAAAATAGAATAAATGTTTCCCTAATCTGTATATAGCTCCAGGTCCGAACAGCATTATTATCCATGGATCCCCCTTATGTACATATCCCCATGGGGAATCGTGCTTTCATTTTTCATTGCATTAAATATTTTGATTTGAATAAAAAAAAAAGAGGGAATTTGCTCTGATATAGATTATGGCTTGGCTTTCTTGGCCCACCTAAGTGCAATTACGATAAAAGAAAGGATATGTAGATAGGTGGATAACTAGATTGGCAAGTACTTAAAAAATAAAGTATTTACTCTATTTTAGGATTTTACAACGAAATCGTTTATTTTATAGCAATTCTCTACTACTACGAAACAAAAAAGAACCTTCAAATTCTTTTTGAAAATGAAACTAAGCGTGCTATTCTATTCTAATAAGCGTGCTATTCTATTCTAAATAGAACTAAAGTCAAACTTTCTAGTGCTTATAAATTATTATGGCTTTATCCCTTTCATAGAAAGGAGATAAAACGAGAAATCTTTGCTATCCAATCTTTTTAGAATATCATAAAGTTTAAGTGGCAGAATTTTTTTCTAGGACTGTTTTATCAATTCATTTTTATTCCATTTCTACCCCTGGTAAATTCGAATTTTCGTCGAAATCGTCTCTATTCATATGTATGAAATACATATATGAAATACATATGTGGAGTTCCCTAGAATTTCATGTGATTCAGTAAACAGAATATAGATTCCATGATTGCTAGATTGATCCGCAGGGATTGATGAAGAGTGAGCTGATAATGGAATTTTTCTTCGATAAATAAGAAACTTAAGATTAAAATGCTCCGGAATGGAAATGATGGAATGTCCACAATACCCGGATTTAGTCAGATCCAATTCGAGGGATTTTGTAGATTTATTAATCAAGGCTTGGCAGAGGAACTTGAGAAGTTTGCAACAATTAAAGATCCAGATCACGAAATTGCATTTCAATTATTTGCGAAAGGATATCAATTGCTAGAACCCTCGATAAAAGAAAGGGATGCTGTGTATGAATCACTCACCTATTCTTCCGAATTATATGTATCCGCGAGATTAATTTTTGGTTTCGATGTGCAAAAGCAAACCATTTCTATTGGAAACATTCCTATAATGAATTCCTTAGGAACCTTTATAATAAATGGAATATACCGAATTGTGATCAATCAAATATTGCTAAGTCCTGGTATTTACTACCGCTCGGAATTAGACCATAAGGGAATTTCTATATACACCGGGACTATAATATCGGATTGGGGAGGAAGGTCGGAATTAGCAATTGATAAAAAAGAAAGGATATGGGCTCGCGTGAGTAGAAAACAAAAGATATCCATTTTAGTTCTATCATCAGCTATGGGTTCAAATCTAAGAGAAATTTTAGATAATGTTTCCTACCCCGAAATTTTCTTGTCTTTCCCGAATGCTAAGGAGAAGAAGAGGATTGAGTCAAAAGAAAAAGCTATTTTGGAGTTTTATCAACAATTTGCTTGTGTAGGTGGGGACCTGGTATTTTCGGAGTCCTTATGCGAGGAATTACAAAAGAAATTTTTTCAACAAAAATGTGAATTAGGAAGAGTTGGTCGACGAAATCTAAATCGGAGACTGAGTCTTAATATCCCTCAGAACAATACATTCTTGTTACCACGAGATGTATTGGCCGCTACGGATCATTTGATTGGAATGAAATTTGGAACGGGTATACTTGACGATGACGATATGAATCACTTGAAAAATAAACGTATTCGTTCGGTTGCAGATCTGTTACAAGATCAATTCGGACTGGCTCTTGGCCGTTTACAACATGCGGTTCAAAAAACTATCCGTAGAGTATTCATACGTCAATCGAAACCGACTCCACAAACTCTGGTAACTCCAACTTCAACTTCGATTTTATTAATAACTACTTATGAGACCTTTTTTGGCACATACCCCTTATCTCAAGTTTTTGATCAAACCAATCCATTGACACAAACGGTTCATGGGCGAAAAGTGAGTTGTTTGGGTCCTGGAGGGTTGACGGGGAGAACTGCAAGTTTTCGGAGCCGAGATATTCATCCGAGTCACTATGGGCGTATTTGTCCAATTGACACGTCCGAAGGAATCAATGTTGGACTTACTGGATCGTTAGCTATTCATGCGAGAATTGATCACTGGTGGGGATCTATAGAGAGTCCGTTTTATGAAATATCTGAGAAAGCAAAAGAAAAAAAAGAGAGACAGGTGGTTTATTTATCACCAAATAGAGATGAATATTATATGATAGCAGCAGGAAATTCTTTGTCCTTGAATCAGGGTATTCAGGAAGAACAGGTTGTTCCAGCTAGATACCGTCAAGAATTCCTGACTATTGCATGGGAACAGATTCATGTTAGAAGTATTTTCCCTTTCCAATATTTTTCTATTGGAGGTTCTCTCATTCCTTTTATTGAGCATAATGATGCGAATCGGGCTTTAATGAGTTCTAATATGCAGCGCCAAGCAGTTCCACTTTCTCGGTCCGAGAAGTGCATTGTTGGAACTGGATTGGAACCCCAAACAGCTCTAGATTCGAGGGTTTCCGTTATAGCCGAACGCGAGGGAAAGATCATTTCTAGTGATAGTAATAAGATCCTTTTATCAAGTAGTGGGAAGACTATAAGTATTCCTTTAGTTGCCCATCAGCGCTCTAACAAAAATACTTGTATGCACCAAAAACCTCGGGTTCCGCGGGGTAAATCCATTAAAAAAGGGCAAATTTTAGCGGAGGGAGCAGCTACAGTTGGGGGGGAACTTGCTTTAGGAAAAAACATTTTAGTAGCTTATATGCCTTGGGAGGGTTACAATTTTGAAGACGCCGTACTAATTAGCGAACGTTTGGTATATGAGGATATTTATACTTCTTTTCACATCCGAAAATATGAAATTCAGACGGATACGACAAGCCAAGGCTCCGCCGAAAAAATCACTAAAGAAATACCACATCTAGAAGAACATTTACTCCGCAATTTGGACAGAAATGGAGTTGTGAAGTTGGGATCCTGGGTAGAAACTGGCGATATTTTAGTAGGTAAATTAACGCCTCAGATAGCGAGCGAATCGTCGTATATCGCGGAAGCTGGATTATTACGGGCTATTTTTGGTCTTGAGGTATCCACTTCAAAAGAAACTTCTCTCAAACTACCTATAGGTGGAAGAGGGCGCGTTATCGATGTGAAATGGATCCAGAGGGACCCCCTTGACATAATGGTTCGTGTATATATTTTACAGAAACGTGAAATCAAAGTTGGGGATAAAGTAGCCGGAAGACACGGGAATAAGGGGATCATTTCCAAAATTTTGCCTAGGCAAGATATGCCCTATTTGCAAGATGGAACACCTGTTGATATGGTCTTCAATCCCTTAGGAGTACCCTCACGAATGAATGTGGGACAAATATTTGAAAGCTCGCTCGGATTAGCAGGGGATCTGCTAAAGAAACATTATAGAATAGCACCCTTTGATGAGAGATATGAGCAAGAGGCTTCAAGAAAACTTGTGTTTTCGGAATTATATGAAGCCTGTAAACAAACAAAAAATCCATGGGTATTTGAACCCGAGTACCCGGGAAAAAGCAGAATATTTGATGGAAGAACAGGAGATCCCTTCGAACAGCCTGTTCTAATAGGGAAATCCTATATCTTAAAATTAATTCATCAAGTTGATGAGAAAATTCATGGACGTTCTACTGGGCCCTACTCACTTGTTACCCAACAACCCGTTAGAGGAAGAGCCAAGCAAGGGGGACAACGAGTAGGAGAAATGGAAGTTTGGGCTTTAGAAGGATTTGGTGTTGCTCATATTTTACAAGAGATACTTACTTATAAATCTGATCATCTTATAGCTCGCCAAGAAATACTTAATGCTACGATCTGGGGAAAAAGAGTGCCTAATCACGAGGATCCTCCAGAATCCTTTCGAGTGCTCGTTCGAGAACTACGATCTTTGGCTCTAGAACTGAACCATTTCCTTGTATCTGAGAAGAACTTCCAGGTTAATAGGGAGGATGTTTGATCGGAATAAATAAAAATTCTTTTCTTATTTCTATTTTATGATTGACCAATATAAACATAAACAACTTCAAATTGGACTCGTTTCCCCTCAACAAATAAAGGCTTGGGCTAAAAAAATTCTACCTAATGGGGAAGTCGTTGGCGAAGTCACAAGGCCCTCCACTTTTCATTATAAAACCGATAAACCAGAAAAAGATGGATTGTTTTGCGAAAGAATCTTTGGACCCATAAAAAGCGGAATTTGTGCTTGTGGAAATTCCCGAGCGAGCGTAGCTGAAAACGAAGACGAAAGATTTTGCCAAAAATGCGGGGTAGAATTTGTGGATTCTCGGATACGAAGATATCAAATGGGCTACATAAAACTGGCATGTCCAGTGACTCATGTGTGGTATTTGAAGGGTCTTCCTAGTTATATCGCGAATCTTTTAGATAAACCCCTTAAGAAATTGGAGGGCCTAGTGTATGGTGATTTTTCTTTTGCTAGGCCCAGCGCTAAAAAACCTACTTTCTTACGATTACGGGGTTTATTCGAAGATGAAATTTCATCCTGTAACCACAGTATTTCTCCTTTTTTTTCTACCCCTGGCTTTGCAACATTTCGAAATCGGGAAATTGCGACAGGAGCAGGTGCTATTAGAGAACAATTAGCGGATTTGGATTTGCGAATTATTATAGAGAATTCCTTGGTTGAATGGAAGGAATTAGAAGACGAGGGGTATAGTGGAGATGAATGGGAAGATAGAAAAAGACGAATAAGAAAAGTTTTTTTGATTAGACGCATGCAATTGGCGAAACATTTTATTCAAACAAATGTAGAACCAGAATGGATGGTTTTGTGCTTATTACCGGTTCTTCCTCCCGAATTGAGACCCATTGTTTATAGGTCTGGGGATAAAGTAGTGACTTCGGATATTAATGAACTTTATAAGAGAGTTATCCGTCGGAACAACAACCTTGCCTATCTATTAAAAAGAAATGAATTAGCACCAGCAGATTTAGTAATGTGCCAGGAAAAATTGGTACAAGAAGCCGTGGATACACTTCTTGATAGTGGGTCCCGCGGGCAACCGACAAGGGATGGTCACAATAAAGTATACAAATCACTTTCAGATGTAATTGAGGGTAAAGAAGGGAGGTTTCGCGAGACTCTGCTTGGGAAACGGGTCGATTACTCGGGGCGTTCTGTCATTGTTGTGGGTCCTTCGCTTTCATTACATCAATGTGGATTACCTCTAGAGATAGCAATAAAGCTTTTTCAGCTATTTGTAATTCGCGATTTAATCACGAAACGTGCTACTTCTAATGTGAGGATTGCTAAAAGGAAAATTTGGGAAAAGGAACCCATTGTATGGGAAATACTTCAAGAAGTTATGCGGGGACATCCTGTACTGTTGAACAGAGCACCTACCCTGCATAGATTAGGCATACAAGCCTTCCAACCCACTTTAGTAGAGGGGCGCACTATTTGTTTACATCCATTAGTGTGTAAGGGTTTCAATGCGGACTTTGATGGGGATCAAATGGCTGTTCATCTACCTTTATCCTTGGAAGCTCAGGCGGAAGCCCGTTTACTTATGTTTTCTCATATGAATCTCCTGTCTCCCGCTATTGGAGATCCTATTTGCGTGCCAACTCAAGACATGCTTATCGGACTTTATGCATTAACGATTGGAAACCGTCGAGGCATTTGTGCAAATAGATATAATAGTTGCGGAAACTCTCCAAATAAAAAAGTAAACTACAATAATAACAATTATTATAAGTATACGAAAGATAAAGAACCCCATTTTTCTAGTTCCTATGATGCACTGGGAGCTTATAGACAGAAACGAATCGGTTTAAACAGTCCCTTGTGGCTCCGATGGAAACTAGATCAACGCATCGTTGGGTCAAGAGAAGTTCCGATTGAAGTTCAATATGAATCTTTTGGGACTTATCATGAGATTTATGCCCACTATCTAGTAGTGGGAAATAGAAAAAAAGAAATCTGTTCTATATACATTCGAACCACTCTTGGTCATATTTCTTTTTATAGAGAAATAGAGGAAGCCATACAAGGATTTAGTCGGGCCTATTCATACACTATCTAAACAAGGAAGTTAGATTCGGCGATGCCCCTTTCGGGGGGCATTCCGATTTCGCTAGTACCATCTTTTTTGCCGCGCAAATCCAGATTGAGATTGAGGAAAGGGAGTAAATTAAGTTTTCGAATCACTGACTCAGGCCCATTGTCGAATCCTACTCAGCAATTGTCGAATCCTATTCAGCAAAAAAAGGGGGTACTTATGTATGGCGGAACGGGCCAACTTGGTCTTTCATAATAAAGAGATAGACGGAACTGCTATGAAACGGCTTATTAGCAGATTAATAGATCATTTCGGAATGGGATATACATCCCATATACTGGATCAAATAAAGACTCTGGGCTTCCATCAAGCCACTACTACATCGATTTCTTTAGGAATCGAGGATCTTTTAACAATACCCTCTAAAGGATGGTTAGTCCAAGACGCGGAACAACAGAGTTTTCTTTTGGAGAAACACTATTATTATGGGGCTGTACACGCGGTAGAAAAATTACGCCAATCCGTTGAGATATGGTATGCTACAAGTGAATATTTGAAACACGAAATGAATTCGAATTTTCAAATAACGGATCCTTCTAATCCAGTCTATCTAATGTCTTTTTCAGGAGCCAGAGGAAATGCATCTCAGGTACACCAATTAGTAGGTATGAGAGGGTTAATGGCGGATCCTCAAGGACAAATGATTGATTTACCTATTCAAAGCAATTTACGCGAAGGACTTTCTTTGACAGAATATATAATTTCCTGCTACGGAGCCCGAAAAGGGGTTGTAGATACTGCTGTACGAACAGCGGATGCTGGCTATCTTACACGTAGACTTGTTGAAGTAGTTCAACATATTATTGTGCGTAGAAGAGATTGTGGTACTATCCGAGGTATTTCTGTGAGTCCTCAAAATGAGATGACGGAAAAACTTTTTGTCCAAACACTAATTGGTCGTGTATTAGCAGACGATATATATATTGGTTCACGATGCATTGCTGCTCGAAATCAAGATATTGGAATTGGATTAGTCAATCGATTCATAACTGCCTTTCGAGCACAACCGTTTCGAGCACAACCAATATATATTAGAACCCCCTTTACTTGCCGGAGCACATCTTGGATCTGTCAATTATGTTATGGGCGGAGTCCCACTCATGGGGATCTGGTCGAATTGGGGGAAGCTGTAGGTATTATTGCGGGTCAATCAATTGGGGAGCCAGGGACTCAACTAACATTAAGAACTTTTCATACTGGTGGAGTATTCACAGGGGGTACTGCCGACCTTGTACGATCCCCCTCGAATGGAAAAATCCAATTCAATGAGGATTTGGTTCACCCCACACGTACCCGTCATGGGCAACCCGCTTTTCTATGCTATATAGACTTGCATGTAACTATCCAGAGTCAGGATATTCTACATAGTGTGAATATTCCGTTAAAAAGCTTGATTCTAGTGCAAAATGATCAATATGTAGAATCCGAACAGGTAATTGCGGAGATTCGTGCCGGAACGTACACTTTGCATTTTAAAGAAAAAATACAAAAGCATATTTATTCCGAATCAGACGGGGAAATGCACTGGAGTACTGATGTTTACCATGCGCCCGAATATCAATATGGTAATCTTCGTCGATTACCAAAAACAAGCCATTTATGGATATTGTCAGTAAGTATGTGCAGATCCAGTATAGCATCTTTTTCGCTCCACAAGGATCAAGATCAAATGAATACTTATTCTTTTTCTGTTCATGGAAGATATATCTTTGACCTATCAATGGCTAATGATCAAGTAAGCCATAGACTCTTGGATACTTTTGGTAAAAAAGATAGGGAAATTTTTGATTATTTAACGCCAGATCGAATCGTGTCCAACGGTGATTGGAATTTTGTCTATCCTTCTATTCTTCAAGATAATTCGGATTTGTTGGCGAAAAAGCGAAGAAATGGGTTCGTCGTTCCATTACAATATCATCAAGAACAAGAGAAAGAGCTAATCCCCTATTTGGGTATTTCAATTGAAATACCCTTTATGGGTGTTTTACGTAGAAATACTATTTTTGCTTATTTTGACGATCCACGATACAGAAAAGATAAAAGGGGTTCAGGAATTGTTAAATTTAGATATAGGACCCTGGAGGAAGAATACCGGACCCGACAGGAAGACTCAGAGGACGAATATGAGAGCCCAGAGAACAAATATAGGACCCGAGAAGGAGAGGGCGAATATGAAATCCTAGAAGACGAATATAGGACTCTAGAGGACGAATATGAAACCCTAGAAGATGAATATGGGATCCTAGAGGACGAATATAGGACTCTAGAGAAAGACTCAGAGGAAGAATACGGGAGCCTAGAGAACGAATATAAGACCCGAGAGGGAAAAGGCGAATATGAAATCCTAGAAGACGAATATAGGACTCTAGAGGAAGACTCAGAAGAAGATTATGGGAGCTCTGAAGATGGCTCAGAGAAGGAATATGGGACTTTAGAAGAAGACTCAGAGGAAGACTCAGAAGACGAATATGGGAGCCCAGAGGAAGATTCCATCTTAAAAAAAGAGGGTTTTATCGAGCATCGAGGAACAAAAGAATTTAGTCTAAAATACCAAAAAGAAGTAGATCGGTTTTTTTTCATTCTTCAAGAACTGCATATCTTGCCGAGATCCTCATCCCTAAAGGTACTTGACAATAGTATTATTGGAGTCGATACACAACTTACAAAAAATACAAGAAGTCGACTAGGTGGATTGGTCCGAGTCAAGAGAAAAAAAAGCCATACAGAACTCAAAATTTTTTCCGGAGATATTCATTTTCCTGAAGAGGCGGATAAGATATTAGGTGGCAGTTTGATACCACCAGAAAGAGAAAAAAAAGATTCTAAGGAATCAAAAAAAGGGAAAAATTGGGTTTATGTTCAACGGAAAAAAATTCTCAAAAGCAAGGAAAAGTATTTTGTTTCGGTTCGACCTGCAGTCGCATATCAAATGGACGAAGGGAGAAATTTAGCAACACTTTTCCCGCAGGATCTCCTGCAAGAAGAGGATAATCTCCAACTTCGACTTGTCAATTTTATTTCTCATGAAAATAGCAAGTTAACTCAAAGAAGTTATCACATGAATAGTCAATTCGTTCGAACTTGCTTAGTAGTGAATTGGGAACAAGAAGAAAAAGAGGGGGCTCGTGCTTCTCTTGTTGAGGTAAGAACAAATGATCTGATTCGCGATTTCCTAAGAATTGAGTTAGTCAAGTCTACTACTTCGTATACACGAAGAAGGTATGATCGGACAAGTGTAGGACTGATTCCCAATAATGGGTTAGATCGCAACAATACCAATTCCTTTTATTCCAAGGCGAAGATTCAATCACTTAGCCAACATCAAGAAGCTATTGGCACCTTGTTGAATCGAAATAAAGAATATCCATGTTTGATGATTTTGTCGGCATCCAACTGTTCTCGAATTGGTTTATTCAAGAATTCGAAATATCCCAATGCGGTAAAAGAATCGAATCCTAGAATTCCTATTCGAGATATTTTTGGACTCTTAGGCGCTATTGTACCTACTATATCGAATTTCTCTTCATCTTACTATTTATTAACACATAATCAGATCTTGTTAAAAAAATACTTGTTCCTTGACAATTTAAAACAAACCTTCCGAGTACTTCAAGGGCTTAAATACTCTTTAATAGACGAAAAAAAAAGGATTTCGAATTTCGACAGTAACATCATGTTGGAGCCATTCCATTTGAATTGGCACTTTCTCCATCATGACTCGTGGGAAGAGACATCGGCAATAATTCACCTTGGGCGATTTATTTGTGAAAATGTATGTCTATTTAAATCGCACATAAAAAAATCAGGTCAAATTTTCATTGTTAATATGGACTCCTTTGTTCTAAGAGCAGCTAAGCCTTATTTGGCCACTATAGGAGCAACTGTTCATGGTCATTATGGAAAAATCCTTTACAAAGGAGATAGGTTAGTTACGTTTATATATGAAAAATCGAGATCTAGTGATATAACGCAAGGTCTTCCAAAAGTAGAACAAATCTTCGAAGCGCGTTCAATTGATTCACTATCGCCCAATCTCGAAAGGAGAATTGAAGATTGGAATGAACGTATACCAAGAATTCTTGGGGTTCCCTGGGGATTCTTGATTGGAGCTGAGCTAACCATCGCCCAAAGTCGTATCTCTTTGGTTAATAAGATACAAAAGGTTTATCGATCCCAAGGGGTACAGATTCATAATAGACATATAGAGATTATTATACGCCAAGTAACATCAAAAGTAAGGGTTTCCGAAGATGGAATGTCTAATGTTTTTTTACCTGGGGAATTAATAGGACTATTGCGAGCGGAACGAGCAGGGCGGGCTTTAGATGAATCGATCTATTATCGGGCAATCTTATTGGGAATAACAAGGGCTTCCCTGAATACCCAAAGTTTCATATCTGAAGCAAGTTTTCAAGAAACTGCTCGAGTTTTAGCAAAAGCTGCCCTACGAGGTCGTATTGATTGGTTGAAAGGCCTGAAAGAAAACGTAGTTCTGGGGGGGATTATACCTGTTGGTACCGGATTCCAAAAATTTGTGTATCGTTCCCCACAAGACAAGAACCTTTATTTCGAAATTCAAAAAAAAAATCTATTCGCATCGGAAATGAGAGATATTTTGTTTCTCCATACGGAATTAGTTTCTTCTGATTCTGATGTAACAAACAATTTCTATGAAACATCAGAAGCCCTGTTTACCCCTATTTATACGATTTAAGTATACATAAAACTTTTTTTTACTTTAATTTAAACTAGACTTTTGACCTTAGAATGCTAACAGGTCTTATTTTAGATTTTGTATTTTAATTAATTTATTAATAAGTAAAAGAAGTCAGTTAATTCATTAAGGCTATGTTTATACCCTGTATCAATGGTCAATTCTGAGTAGAAGGTTCCATCGGAACAATTATTATTTATTTCAAGCTATTTCGGTTCTTTCTTAATCTTCAAAAAGAAATTAATTCCGTAATGGTAAGACGAAAAAAAGAAAAAAAAAAGGAAGTGTGGAAAAAATGACAAGAAGATATTGGAACATCAATTTGAAAGAGATGATAGAATCAGGAGTTCATTTTGGTCATGGTATTAAGAAATGGAATCCTAAAATGGCCCCTTACATCTCGGCAAAGCGTAAAGGTACTCATATTACAAATCTCGCTAGAACAGCTCGTTTTTTATCAGAAGCTTGTGATTTAGTTTTTGATGCAGCAAGTCAGGGAAAAAGCTTCTTAATTGTTGGTACCAAAAAAAGAGCAGCGGATTTAGTAGCATCAGCTGCAATAAGATCTCGTTGTCATTATGTTAATAAAAAGTGGTTCAGTGGTATGTTAACGAATTGGTCGATTACCAAAACTCGACTTTCTCAATTTAGAGACTTAAGAGCAGAAGAAAAAATGGGAAAATTCCACCATCTCCCAAAAAGAGATGCGGCAATCTTAAAGAGAAAATTATCTACCTTGCAAAGATATCTCGGCGGGATCAAATATATGACGAGGTTGCCTGACATTGTGATCGTCCTTGATCAGCAAAAAGAGTATATAGCTCTTCGGGAATGTGCCATTTTGGGGATTCCCACTATTTCTTTAGTCGATACTAATTGTGACCCAGATCTCGCGAATATCTCGATTCCTGCCAACGATGACACTATGACTTCAATTCGATTAATTCTTAACAAATTAGTATTTGCAATTTCTGAGGGCCGTTCTCTCTATATAAGAAATCGTTGATTAAGAAGAATAGTGAATTCTTAAGCAACTGCGTAGATTTATAGGATCCGTTACTATTCTTCCATAGATAAAAGAAGGGGAATATTGATATATATTAGAGGGTATTGGTATATATTATGATCTGATGTGATTTCTTGGTATCCTAAATATAGGATTAATACCTCAAGTTACTGAGTTGAGAAAGAGATGCTTGAATCAAAAGAATTCCTTTTTTGAAGTTCAATTTTTATCAGAGGACAATATGAATATTACACCATGTTCCATTAAAACACTCAAGGGGTTATATGATATATCGGGTGTAGAAGTAGGCCAACACTTCTATTGGCAAATAGGAGGTTTTCAAATTCATGCCCAAGTACTCATCACTTCTTGGGTCGTAATTACTATTTTGCTAGGTTCAGTTATCATAGCTGTTCGGAATCCACAAACCATCCCGACCGACGGTCAGAATTTCTTCGAATATGTCCTTGAGTTTATTCGAGACTTGAGCAAAACTCAGATTGGAGAAGAATATGGGCCCTGGGTTCCCTTTATTGGAACTATGTTCCTTTTTATTTTTGTTTCGAATTGGTCGGGTGCTCTTTTACCTTGGAAAATTATAGAGTTACCCCATGGGGAATTAGCAGCACCCACGAATGATATAAATACTACTGTTGCTTTAGCTTTACTAACATCAGCGGCATATTTTTATGCGGGTCTTAGCAAAAAAGGATTGAGTTATTTCGAGAAATATATTAAACCAACCCCAATCCTTTTACCAATTAACATCCTAGAAGATTTCACAAAACCATTATCGCTTAGTTTTCGACTTTTCGGAAATATATTGGCGGATGAATTAGTCGTTGTTGTTCTTGTTTCTTTAGTCCCCTTAGTAGTCCCTATACCGGTCATGTTTCTTGGATTATTTACAAGCGGTATTCAAGCTCTTATTTTTGCAACGTTAGCCGCAGCCTATATAGGTGAATCCATGGAAGGTCATCATTGAATTGACTAGTTTTCGAAATAGTCTTTTTTTTTTTGGCTTAGCCCAATTCATACATGATTCCGGATAATCCTCTTAGTTGGAAAACTAAATAGTTCAAAATGCGTATGAATATACAGCCTAGAGTTGTAGGGGAGAGAATAGACTATATTACGGAAGAGGTAAAGTATATATGCATTCAGGGGGGTGGAGTCGGGTTAGATCTATATCCTTAATGCCTATAAGACAGTCATCTTTTGTGCGGCTTTCTAAGAAATGATTTTCGAATCAGATTCAATAGAAAATGAGAAAATACGCAAACAAAATAGAAAAAACAAATGTATATGGGATTTTTTTTTATTCCTAAGTTAGATTCATTATCTAATCCGATATATAGAATTCCCTTCTATATGGAACGGGACTCCATATCTAGTTCTATGCAGCATATTGTTATCAATTGTATATTTTGATTTGATTTCTATTGGATTTGGATTAGTTCGATTTCAATAGGGGTTCTTCCTGTATTTTGTCTTTTATTTTTATAGTGATTGGTTGAAAAGAAAGAGAAATAGAATAATGAGAATCATATGGATTTACACAAACCTCTAATGATTAGAAACTAAAAACGAGATCTCGAAGTAATTCGGACGATTTCGATTATCATTTATTTGTACTTATTAGTTACTTCTACCCAATAGAGTTTAGAAGTTAGAAGTAATAATTTCTTGGTTGATTGTATCCTTAACCATTTCTTTTTTTTTGACACGAGGAACTCACCATGAATCCACTAATTGCTGCTGCTTCCGTTATTGCTGCTGGATTGGCCGTAGGGCTTGCTTCTATCGGGCCCGGAGTTGGTCAAGGTACTGCTGCAGGACAAGCTGTAGAAGGTATTGCGAGACAGCCAGAAGCAGAAGGTAAAATACGAGGTACTTTATTGCTTAGTCTAGCTTTTATGGAAGCTTTAACAATTTATGGACTGGTTGTGGCACTAGCGCTTTTATTTGCGAACCCTTTTGTTTAATCCTAAAAAAGAAAATGAGTCCTTTAGATTAGATACTTTTTCTTTTTTTAGTACATTGGCATTTGCTTCTGTAATTCCAAGTATATCAATACTTTACTCCTATTTATTATATTCTTCCGGGAATTTTTTATTTATCGGGACAGACAATACCCCAGGAACCCCAGGAAGGGCTGATTTGAGCATGATCAATTTAGAGGATACGCTCACCCTCTTCCTTCCCGTTCTTAGTTTAGGACAGTGGAAAGTCTTTTTTCTTTTATTTTAGGAATTTTTGGAACATTTCATTTCAACAAAGGAGATTTTTCACAGGTCAAACGAGACCTAAGACTTAATCTAAAAGAAATTATTAGATTAAATCTATTTGCATTAAAAAAATTGCATTAAAAAAACCGATCAAAAAAGGGCGAGCGAAGTAAGTGATCGAAAAACTTTCTTCTTTGTTCGTCCTATCTATAAGAGGAGAGCGTATGAAAAATGTAACCCATTCTTTCGTTTTTTTAGCTCACTGGCCATTCGCTGGGAGTTTCGGGCTTAATACCGATATTTTAGCAACAAATCTAATAAATCTAACCATAGTGGTTGGTGTATTGATTTTTTTTGGAAAGGGAGTGTGTGCGAGTTGTCTATTTCAAGAATAGATTGGATCTATCCGGCTGCACTTTAGAATATTTTTTAGTATTTTTTTGGATAAATAAGAAAAGGTGCACGATCTCGACGAATTACTTCTGAATAACTTCAGAAATCATATGGAAGAACCATAGCATTTCGCGACTCATTGGTAAATTTACTTTGATTCTCTATAGACCAATAACGTGAGACCATTAACACGGTTAAAGCTAAACTGCTTGAAGTCAGGGCAAAA